TTTTATTGGAATTGAGATAATACCCCAGAGAAATTTGACTTTACTTTTTTGTTTCCGAAGTAACTCTCATCAACTAGCACTAGTTTGAGGTGAACTAGCACTAGTTTGATGTCAACCTTTAGGAGTAATTCATCAAATTGGTTAAATCTAAAATAATAACATACTCTTTATTTAATACGATCCCACTATACATATCGATATACATAGAGATTCACCGACTACATTTCAGCCATCCAGCGATCCTGATCTATTTGAAAATTGCTAGAATTGATATATCCATATATCATATTTCTGCAGGCATAAGAGTTTTTTCCTTTATGTTCGGTGGAAATCACATGTTATACTATATTCCAATAAATAGATATCTGTGTTATGGTACAAGTCCACGTTTTCAAAAAAAAAAATGGATGAGATTGGGTCCCAGCGGATCTAAACAATCTTATTTTTTTGAACATGAAGAAATAAAGAAGCCATTGCAATTGCCGGAAAGACTAGGCCTACTAACGGCACAAAAATAGATGGAAGGTTCAAATTTGTCATAGAAGGGGTACCTCGATTTACTATTTGTATCTGTTATTATGTTATTATATAAATAAAGATATCTTGTAATAATTATAATTAAATTAAGAATTTGAATTCTAATTACTAATTATAAATTAGATAATATTTATTATTAATAGAATTTGAAGAATTTCAAATTCTTAGTATAGATCTAAGTATCTATATATCTAAATCTAACTGAGTAGGTATAATAAGTGCAAAGAATGTAGAACTGTAGAACTAAATAAATGGACCTATTCATCTCCTACATGAGAAAGATATGTATCATAATAAACTTTATTATTTTTCTTCATTTCTTTGTCTTTTGTTCTTGTCTTCTAATTTTCTAAAAATAGATAAAGAGTTTCTTACAGATTATCGAAAGATTCGTTCGAATCCGACCCAACATGAATTTTTAGCTAAAAAGGTTTTTCGGGAGATAGAGAAAGATACAAAACTCTATTATCTATATTTGAATTTCAAATTATATACCTAAGACAAGAAGAAGAAATTCGTTTTATTTTCCTAATTTCACGAAAGGAAGAACTTACTCTTGTTGATGTTGATAAAGGCTTCTTGATTCGTAATCAGGAATATAGGTCAAAAAAAGAGTTATCCTCAACTTTAGTTTTGATTCTTTCTACAATTGGATCTTCTATCACCAAAGAAAGCGCCATTATTATCTTATTTACTTTGATTCCGACAAACTAACTACTTTTTTGCTACAAACACAAATAAAATAAATGAACTTAGTGCTCTACTTGATTTTGCTTGACTTTTGATTCAAAGGAAAAAAGGCGTGGAGCTTAAATAACTCACTCAGAACGCTTTTTAAAAGATTACGTGGTACAATTAGGTCGAATAAACCCTTCTGGAATAAGTATTCAGCTGCTTGTGAACCTTCGGGTACTGTTTTATTCAATGTTTGTTCAATTACTCTTTTACCTGCAAATGCAATGTAGGCATTGGGTTCGGCAATAATGATATCCCCCAACATACCAAAACTAGCTGTCACTCCACCAGTTGTCGGAGATGTAAGGATTGATACATAAAATAACTTTTTATTTAATTGATAATCATATAAAGCAGACGATATTTTAGCCATTTGCATCAAGCTCAAACTTCCTTCCTGCATGCGCGCCCCCCCAGAAGCACACACTATAATAAGGGGTAAAATTTGATTGGCAGCTTGTTCAATCAAACGGGTGATTTTCTCTCCGACTACGGATCCCATACTACCCCCCATAAACTGAAAATCCATAACCCCAATTGCTACGGGAATGCCGTTTAGTTGGCCTATGCCTGTTTGAACAGCCTCGGTTAATCCTGTCTTTCTTTGATAAGAATCAATACGATCTTTATAAGGCTCCTCCTCCGAATGAAATTCAATGGGATCCAGAGAGACCATGTCTTCATCCATAGGATCCCAAGTACCCGGATCGATCAAAAGTTCAATTCTATCTGAACTACTCATTTTCAAATGATATCCACATTGTTCACAAATATTCATTTTTGATTTCAAAAATTTCTTATAATTTAATCCATAACAATTTTCGCATTGAACCCACAAATGCCTGTATTTTTGAGTTACCTCGAGATCATTAGAACTTTCTCTTATAGTTAAATCACTGCCCTTCGTGCGAGTTCGTCTACTGGAACCCTCGTTTTCACTACTATTTCGACTTTCACCACCACAAATGGCCCTATAAATGTAACTGTCACCGTAATTCTCACTACCACTTATAATGGAAGTATCTATACAGATTTGAGACTGAAGATAACTATTAATGCAACTATTAATGTGATTATTCCAACTATATTGAGTATCATACATGTAAGAATTATAGTAGGGATCTTCGCCCCTAAATCCATTATTCAGATAATTCGAGTTTCGATAACTATAAAAAGAACTTTCTAGTTCACTCAGAAAAGAATGATCGTTGTCAATCTCAAAAATCTG